TAAATAAATTAAAGAACCAGACAATAAATCCATTATAAATAAATATCTAAAATTAACAAAATATATAAATATTAAATTATTATTTAAAAAAATCAAAAAAAACAAAATAATTGAAAAAATTAAAATTATTCAATTAGATAAAAAAATCATTGGTAACATAAAAATAAAAGTAAAAAAAATTTTTATCATAATAAACTTGTTAAATTTAATAAATTATCATTACCAAAAGAACGAATTATAGAAACCAAAATTGATAAACCTAAAACTCCCTCACAAACAGAAAATGTTAAAAAAAGAATTATAAAATTATTTTCACTTAAATAATTATATAAAAAAACAAAAAATCTAAAAAATATAATAACAACTAAATATTCAAGTCTCAATAAAGTTAATAATAAATGTTTACGTAAAGAACAAAATATTAATAAACCAAAAATAAATATATACAAACAAAAAAATATTATTAAAATAAGTTTTAATAGTTTAAAAAAAATAATGATCTTGTAAATCATAGATAGTAAATAACTTTAAAACTTCAGCAAAGAAAAAAAAATTCCATCTTTAATCTCCAAAATTAATATTTTAAATTAAAATATTTACTGAAAATGAAAATTCTTATAACAATTATATTAACATTATCCACAACAATCATTATAACAAAACATCCACTAAGTATAGGATTTATAATTATTATTCAAACTACAATTTTATCAATTATTATTAATCTATTAATAAAATATACATGATATTCATATATTTTAATTTTAACAATATTAGGAGGAATACTTATTCTATTTATATATATAGCAAGAATTGCATCAAATGAAATAATAAAATGATCAACAAAAATATTCTTTACTATAATAATTATTTTCTCATTAATTATATTAATGAAAAATAAAATTATTATTATAGAATATAACACTATTATAATTATAGAAAATCAACAAAATATAAACTTAATAAAATTATTTAACAGAAAAAGATCTATATTAACAATTCTTATAGCAATATATTTATTAATTACAATAATTTATGTAATTTTTATTACTAATACATTTGAAGGACCTATACGAAAAAAAAATTATGAAAAAACCTATTCGAAAAAACCACCCTGTCATTAAAATTATTAATTCATCATTAATTGATCTACCATCACCATCCTCTATTTCATTGTGATGAAATTTTGGTTCACTATTAGGCATATGTTTAATAATTCAAATCCTTACAGGTATCTTTCTAGCCATACACTACACACCAGATATTAATTCAGCATTCAATAGAATTATTCATATTACCCGAGATGTTAATAATGGGTGAATTTTACGAAGAATACATGCCAATGGTGCATCAATATTTTTTATTTGTTTATATATTCATATTGGACGAGGTATATACTATGGATCATATAAATTATTTATAACATGAACGGTCGGAGTAATTATATTATTCATTATTATAGCAACCGCATTCTTAGGTTATGTATTACCATGAGGACAAATATCATTTTGAGGAGCTACAGTTATTACAAATCTAATATCAGCCATCCCATATTTAGGAAGAACAATTGTAAAATGATTATGGGGAGGATTTTCTATTAATAATGCCACATTAACTCGATTCTTTACACTACATTTTATATTACCATTTATCTTAGCCGCCATAACAATAATTCACCTTTTATACCTTCATCAAACAGGATCAAATAATCCAACAGGAATTCAAAGAAATTATGATAAAATTCCATTCCACCCATATTTCTCAATTAAAGATATTATAGGAATAATTATTATATTATATATATTCTTAATATTAAATTTATTAGAACCACGAATATTGGGTGACCCAGAAAATTTTATTCCAGCCAATTCACTTGTTACACCAGTACATATTCAACCTGAATGATATTTCTTATTTGCTTATGCTATTTTACGATCAATCCCCAACAAATTAGGAGGAGTTATTGCCATAATATTATCCATTTTAATATTAATAATTATACCAATTACCAATAAAAACAAATTTCAAAGAAACATATTTTATCCAATCAATCAAATATTATTTTGATCATATTTTACCATAATTATCTTATTAACATGAATTGGAGCACGGCCAGCTGAAGAACCTTATATTACCACAGGACAAATTATCACAGTATTATATTTTTTATATTTCATTATTAACCCCTTAATATTAAAACTATGAGATAAAATAACTAGATAGTTGATTAAGCTTTAGAAAAGCATATATTTTGAAAATATAAGATAAATGTTAAATTCATTTACCAACTTAACTTAAAATAATGATTATATAAACTCAATTATAAATATAATAAAACCCATGAAAAAAATAAAATAATTTAAAGAAATTGGTAAAAAAACCTTTCAAGTTAAATATATTAATTTATCATAACGAAAACGAGGTAAGGTCCCTCGAACCCAAATAACAAAAAAAATAATAAAAACTAATTTTAAGAAAAAAAATAAAGAAAATAAATCACAACCCAAAAAAACAATAACCGTTATTAAACTTATAAAAATAATATTTATATACTCAGACAAAAAAATAAAAGCAAAACCACCTCTTCTATATTCAACATTAAACCCCGAAACCAATTCAGACTCTCCCTCAGCAAAATCAAAAGGAGAACGATTAACCTCGGCTAAAAAAGAAGATAATCAACAAAAAAATAAAGGAAAAGAAAAAAAAATAAATCAAATATATTCTTGTATAAAAAATATATTAATAAAATTAAAATCATAAATTAACAAAAAAATATTCAACAAAATTATAGACATTCTTACTTCGTAAGAAATAGTTTGAGCCATAGAACGTAAAGAGCCTAACAAAGAATATCTTGAATTAGAAGATCAACCACATATTAAAACCCCATAAACCCCAAAGCTCGTACAACATAAAAAAAATAAAAACCCTAAACTAAAATTATAAACATTGATTAAATAAGGAAATAACATTCATAAACTAAAAGATAAAAATAATATAAAAACCGGAGAAAAATAATAAATTATAAAATTAGATATATATAAAAAAGTTTGTTCCCTAAAAAATAATTTTAACCCATCACTAAATGGTTGTAACAAGCCTAAATAACCCACTTTATTAGGACCTTTACGTAACTGAATATAACCTAAAACCCTGCGTTCCAAAAGAGTTACAAAAGCTACAGATAATAAAATCATAATTAACAAAAATAAAAAAATTAATATACTTATTACTATTTGTAAAAAAATTACATAAATAAATTCTAAATCTATTGCACTAATCTGCCAAAATAGCTAAAATTAATCAAAAATAAATAATATAATTAAAATAAATGGTCCTTTCGTACTAATTTATCAAAAATAAGGATAGAAACCGACCTGGCTCACGCCGGTCTGAACTCAAATCATGTAAGAATTTAATGGTCGAACAGACCAAAAATATTGAAAATCTGCCCCCAAAACTTTTCTTAATTCAACATCGAGGTCGCAAACTTTTTTATCGATAAGAACTCTCCAAAAAAATTACGCTGTTATCCCTAAGGTAAGTTAATCTTATAATCAAAAATTCTGGATCAAAAAATACATTAATTAATGAAAAAATAAAATAAAAGTTAAAAAAATTTTATTGTCACCCCAACAAAATTAAATATTCTAAAAATTAAAAAATTAACCAAAATAAATATTTATATATTTAATAAACCTCTATAGGGTCTTCTCGTCCTATAAAAAAATTTTATTTTTTTAAATAAAAAAATAAATTCAAATCAATTAATTAAATAAAGTTAATCATTCATCAAACCATTCATTCTAGCCTCCAATTAAAAGACAAATGATTATGCTACCTTCGTACAGTTAAAATACCGCAGCCTTTTAATACTTCAAATCAATGGGCAGGCCCAATCTTATATTTTAAACAAAAAAACATGTTTTTGTTAAACAGGTGAAAATTATATTTGCCGAATTCATATAATTAAATTAAAAAAATTACTAATTTTATCATTATAAAATAATATAAAAAATTAAAAAATTATTAAAAATAAAAAATTAAAGAAAAAAAAATCATAATATCTAAAAAATAATTATAACAAAATAAATGATAGAAATTTCTAATCTTACCAAAAATAAAATAAAAAAATCTTATAAAAATCCAAATGAGATTATCCCCAAAAAGATTACTTTAAAATATTTATAATTAATAAAATTAAAAATAAAAAAATTAAAGCTGAATTAAATTCATTTATTAATAAACTAGATATAACCTTAAATGAATAGCATATAACATCTAAATAAAAATTATTAATCGATTTACTACAAAAAATTACATTAATATTTAACTCTTAAGATTTCGAGAAAAAAACATAATTTATAAAAATTAATAAACCCTGATGCAAAAGGTACAAAAAAATAATTCTACTTAAACAAAAAATAAAATTAACCTTCACAGTACAATATATAAATATATATATTTTTTCAAAAATACTAAAAACAAAATTTATTTTATTAAAATATAAAAAAATATAATATTTAAATAAAAATTTCAAACTGTATTGAATTGCACAAAATAATTATTAATGTAAATAATAATTTCCCTACGGAATCAGATTGAACTTTCCAGGCCCACCTTCCAGTAGGCCTACTTTGTTACGACTTATCCCAACTCATAATGGGAGTGACGGGCGATGTGTACATTATTTAGAACATAAATCAAAATTACTATTTTATAAAAATTACTATTAAATCCAATTTTAAAAAAAAATTCCAAGCTTTTATCCATTATTATAATAAATGTAACCCATCTCTACTTTAATATAATTACATCTTGACCTAACATTTTATTAATAAAAATTAAAGAGAATAATCTTATAAAACACTCAATGACAGCGATATATAAACAAAATTAAAGTAAAATCAATCGTGGATTATCAATTACAGGACAGGTTCCTCTAAAAAGATTAAATAACCGCCAAATTCTTTTATTTTAAAGCACATAACTATTAATAATAAAAAATATTTACAGTCAAAATAATAGGGTATCTAATCCTAGTTTTTAAATAACTTTCATATATAAATCCTCAACCCAAAAAATTTTATAGAAATATAAATTTCACCTAAAATTACCAATTTAAATTTAATTATAAAAAGTTAATATATTAATAAAAATATTTTATTTAACTAATTGTATAACCGCAACTGCTGGCACAATTTTTGTTAGTCAAAAATTTAAATCCTGGATTTATCTCACAATAAATACCAATATTAAATATTGAAATAAATATCTTTTAGAAAAATAAAGAAAACCTTACATATAAATAATTAAAAATCAAAATAAAAAAGAAAGAATCAAACTTTTTTTTTTAAAAAAAATAACGGTACTTTATGATAATGCCCCCCCGGTCGTCCCTCCATTAAACATTTATTTAATCATTAAACCCCTATATATATATAATTAATCCCATCTCTTATCTATCCAACAACATATCTACCCATAAATACTTATATACCTCTAGTCTTTGTTTAAATATACCATCTTACTTCTACTGTTCTTAAGCTATTGTTTGTATTCCTCTAAATCCCTCATATACTATTAAATATTTATATCAACATACCACATTATCGATCCTTCTTAATAGATAGGTCTTATCTTGTTCTTAATCTAACATAGTCCTCGTAGCTTCATAAATAGTTACCCTAATTGTATCCTTATTGGTTATATATTTATCCCCTTAATAGTTATTTCCCGTCTCTTATTTGACTCAATCTCCTTTAATTGTAAACCATCTCTTCTTTTCTTTCAATCCTCTTTTTCCACCATTGATATATATCATATGTCCATGTATTCTTATTAACTTATCCCTTTAATTCCCTCTAGGTCTTATATTTCTGCGTGACCGGCATTAATCCTCATATCCTAATTATACCTTATCCCAATTATGTTACATGTATTATTATCCTTTTCCTAAATAGTTATATTGCTATAGATTACTTATAGTTTCCCCCCCTCTTCTCTTCTCTTCTTATTTCTTAATTTTATAATCAATTTTTTAAAAATATTCTAATAAATTAAAAGTCTATTTGCTAAAAATACTTACTTTTATAAATACCAAAAATGTACGGAACAAAAATCTTTCATGACCAATAATAAAATTTATTATTGTTCCATTAATAAAAAAAATATTAAAATAAGATGCCTGAATAAAGGGCTATTTTGATAGAATAGATCATGTAATTTTATTACTCTTATTATATTATTTAGAATTAAACTAATCCATTGAAATCAAAATTCAAAGTGCTTCATACACCAAAATATAAGAAAGATAAGCTAAATCTTAAGCTTTTAGGTTCATACCCTGAATATAGAATATTATTCTTCTTTCTAATAAAAACTCATACAAAAAATATAGCAATAATTACACTAATTATATCAACAATAATAGTTATTAGATCCGAAAATTGATTAAGAATATGAATAGGTCTAGAAATTAATATAATATCATTTATTCCATTAATAGAAAAAACAAAAAATAAAAGATCATCAGAAGCCAAAATAATATATTTTCTAATTCAAAGAATCAGATCCATAGTTTTCCTTTTTATAATTATTATTAATGCAAAAATAATAATTAATGAAAATTTAGAAAAATTATGCATAATTATAATAAATATAACAATAATTATAAAAATAGGTATAGCCCCAATAAATCTGTGATTTATTAACATCATAAATAAAATATCATGGGATAACTGTTTAATTTTAATAACATGACAAAAAATTGCACCAATATTCGTAATATCAAATATAAATATAACAAAAATAATAATTATAATTATTTCAATAATAAATGCCATTATCGGAGCAATCGGAGGATTAAACCAAACATCAATTAAAAAAATTATAGCATTCTCATCAGTAAATCATATAAGATGAATATTTATCTGTATAAAATATAATAATGAAATATGAATTAAATATTTAATTATTTATGCAATAATACTAACCCCAATAATTCTATTTTTCAAAATAAATTCCATCTATCATATAAACCAAATAAACATAAATATTAAAACTAAAACACAAAAAATTAATATTATAATTATAATAATAAGAATTGGAGGACTACCACCATTTATTGGATTTTATCCAAAATGAATAGTTATTCAATCAATTATAATAAATGAAACTATATTTACTATATTAATTCTCATATTTAGATCAATAATTACATTATTCTACTACATACGAATAATTTCACCTATCATTATAATAAACTCAACTAATCAAAAATGAATTATAAAAACCAACGAAAGAAAAAAAATTATAATAATAAATATAATCTTAAATCTAATATTACCAATTACATTAATTTTAAACATTATATAAAACCTTAAGTTAATAAAACTATTAACCTTCAAAGTTAAATATATAAATTAAATTTTATAGGTTTTAGTAAAATTACTACTTCAGAATTGCAATCTAATATCATATATTGACTACAAAACCTGATAAAGGAATAAAACATTCTTATATAAATTTACAATTTACAACCTAAATAATCAGACACTTTATCATGTTTATAAAAAAAATAAAAAAACAGAACATTAAAAAAATTGAACAAATGATTATATTCTACAAATCATAAAGATATTGGTACACTGTATTTTATATTAGGTATATGATCAGGAATAATTGGTATATCAATAAGATGAATTATCCGAATTGAATTAGGACAACCAGGATCATTTATTGGAAATGACCAAATTTATAACACTATCGTAACAGCACATGCATTCATTATAATTTTCTTTATAGTTATACCAATCATAATTGGAGGGTTTGGTAATTGATTGGTACCCTTAATAATTGGAGCACCAGATATAGCATTTCCCCGAATAAATAATATAAGATTTTGATTATTACCCCCATCTCTCACATTATTATTAATTAGAAGAATAGTTGACACAGGTGCCGGAACAGGATGAACTGTATACCCACCACTATCAAGAAATATTGCCCACAATAATGCAGCCGTAGATCTAACAATTTTTTCACTTCATTTAGCTGGTGTATCATCAATTCTAGGAGCAGTAAATTTCATTTCAACAATTATAAATATACGAACAACCGGAATAACAAGTGAAAAAATTCCCCTATTTGTATGATCTGTTGGAATTACAGCACTATTATTATTATTATCATTACCAGTACTGGCTGGAGCTATTACAATACTATTAACTGATCGAAATATTAATACATCATTTTTTGACCCAGCAGGAGGAGGTGACCCCGTATTATATCAACATTTATTTTGATTTTTCGGACACCCAGAAGTTTACATTTTAATTCTCCCAGGATTTGGTATTATTTCACATATTATTAGACAAGAAAGAGGAAAAATTAATGCATTCGGATCAACAGGTATAATTTATGCTATATTAGCAATTGGTCTATTAGGATTTATTGTTTGAGCCCACCACATATTCACAGTAGGTATAGATGTAGATACACGAGCATATTTTACATCAGCCACAATAATTATTGCTGTACCCACAGGAATTAAAATCTTTAGATGATTGGCCACAATACACGGATCAATTATTAATTATACACCGTCTACATTATGATCACTAGGATTTGTATTTTTATTTACAATTGGAGGATTAACAGGAATTATTTTAGCAAATTCATCAATTGATATTATTTTACATGATACTTACTATGTAGTAGCACACTTTCATTACGTTTTATCAATAGGAGCAGTATTTGCTATTATAGCAGGATTTATTCAATGATACCCCTTACTAACTGGTATAACTATAAATCCTAAATGATTAAAAACACAATTTATTACAATATTTATTGGAGTAAACATAACATTCTTCCCACAACATTTCCTAGGATTAAGAGGTATACCACGACGATATTCAGATTATCCAGATGCTTATATATCATGAAATATTATTTCATCAATTGGATCAACTATTTCAATTATTGGAACTATAATATTTATTATAATTTTATGAGAAAGAATAATTTCTAAACGAAAAATTATATTTATTATAAATATAACTTCAAACATTGAATGACTACAAAAATATCCCCCAGCCGAACATTCATATAACGAAACACCTATTATATTTAATTTTCAATATGGCAGAATAATATGCAATGAATTTAAGCTTCATTTATAAAGAATAATCTTTTATTGAAAATAGCTAAATGATCTCAAATTAACCTTCAAGATGCTAACTCACCTATTATAGAACAATTAATTTTTTTCCACGACAATACTATAATTATTTTATTAGCAATTACAACAATAATTGCATGAATTATAATAAAAATAATCTCAAATAAAATAATTAACCGATTCATAATAGAAAATCAAACAATCGAAATTATTTGAACAATTATTCCAGCAATAATTCTTATATTAATCGCCTTACCATCACTACGAATTTTATATATAATAGATGAAATTAAATCACCATCAATTACCATTAAATCAATTGGACATCAATGATATTGAAGATATGAATATTCAGATTTTAAAAATATTGAATTTGATTCTTACATAAAACCAACCAATGAAACAATAAATAATGAATTTCGATTACTAGAAACAGATAATCATATTATTATGCCAATAAATAATCAAATCCGAATTCTTGTTACAGCAACCGATGTACTGCACTCATGAACAATCCCATGTATAGGAATTAAAATTGACGCAATCCCTGGACGACTAAACCAAAGATCAATATTCATAAATCGTCCAGGAATTATATATGGACAATGCTCAGAAATTTGTGGAGCAAATCACAGATTCATACCAATTACAATTGAAAGTGTACCAACCAAACAATTCATTAAATGATTAAAAAATAATTCATTAAGTGACTGAAAGTAAAGTAATGGTCTCTTAAACCAAATTATAGTAATTAACAACTACTCTTAATGGAAAAATTAGTTTATAAAAAACATAAACTTGTCAAGTTTAAAAAATTATTATTAATATTTTTCTATACCTCAAATAGCACCAATATCATGATTAACATTAATATTATTATTTATAACAACAATAATCATCATCAACACTATAATATATTTCAATAAAGATTATAAAAACAAAAATATAGAAAAAAATATTATAAAAAAAAATTTTAACTGAAAATGATAACTAACTTATTTTCAACATTCGACCCATCAACATCAATATATTATTCAATAAACTGAAATAGAACAATTATATTCATAATCTTAATACCTTACTCATATTGAATAATATCCTCACGATTCACAAAAATCTACCAAATTATTTATAAAACATTACATAACGAATTCAAAATACTTTTAAAAAAAAGAAAAGGATTAACCTTAATAATAACATCATTATTTATATTTATTTTAATTAACAATATCATAGGACTATTGCCATACATCTTCACCAGATCCAGACACCTAACATTCTCACTAACAATATCATTACCATTATGATTATCAATCATATTATTTGGATGAATTAAAAAAACACAACACATATTTGCCCATTTAATTCCAACCGGAACACCACCATTACTTATACCTTTTATAGTATGTATTGAAACAATTAGAAACTTCATCCGACCAGGATCATTAGCAGTACGATTAACAGCAAATATAATTGCAGGCCACCTACTAATAAGATTATTAGGTAATAATACAACAAATGCATCAAATATTGTAATTATAATATTAATTATAGTACAAATTATATTAATACTATTCGAAACCGCCGTTGCCATTATTCAAGCATATGTATTCTCAATTCTATCAACACTATACTCAAGAGAAGTAAATTATGAAAAATCAAAATCATCCATTTCACCTTGTCGACCCAAGACCATGACCTTTAACTAGATCAATTGGAGCTATAACTATAACATCAGGAATTGTTATATGATTCCACATAAAAATAACTTATATTATAATTACAGGAATACTAATCATTATTTTATCTATAATCCAATGATGACGAGATATTATTCGAGAAGGAACATTTCAAGGTAAACACACAATTATTGTCACAAAAGGATTAAAATACGGAATAATCCTATTTATTATCTCAGAAGTATTTTTTTTCATTTCATTTTTCTGAGGATTTTTTCATAGTAGACTTGCACCTACATTCGAAATTGGAATGACATGACCACCTAAAGGAATTCAGACATTTAACCCAATAGACATCCCCTTATTAAATACAACAATTCTACTATGCTCAGGAATCACAATCACATGAGCTCACCACAGAATTATTAATATAAATCATTCACAAACAGTAAAAGGACTATTTATTACAGTCATCCTAGGAGTATATTTTACAATTCTACAAGCATATGAATATATTGAATCACCATTCACCATAAGTGACTCAGTTTATGGATCATGCTTCTTTATTGCAACAGGATTTCATGGACTTCATGTAATTATTGGAACAACATTTTTAATTATTTGTTTAATCCGAACTATAAAATTTCACTTTTCAAGAAAACATCATTTCGGATTTGAAGCAGCTGCATGATACTGACATTTTGTTGATGTAGTATGATTATTTTTATATATTTCAATTTACTGATGAGGTAGTTATTTTTTTAGTATAAAAAGTATATTTAACTTCCAATTAAAAGGTCTTAAATAAAGAAAAAATAATTATATTAACAATAATAACAATAATTATATTAATAATAATTAGAATAATTTTAATAACCCTATGTTTTACAATTTCTAAAAAAGACAAAAATAATCGTGAAAAAATAACACCATTTGAATGTGGATTTGACCCCAAAAGTTCATCACGTATGCCATTTTCAATACAATTCTTCATAATCGCAATTATTTTCCTAATTTTTGATGTAGAAATTATTATTATCTTACCAACAATCAAAATTACACAAACAACAAATATAATATCATGATATTTAATTACAGCTACATTTATCATTATCTTAATTCTCGGATTATATTATGAATGAAAAAATAAAATTCTTGAATGATACAATTAGGGGTTATAGTTAAATTATAACATTTAATTTGCAATTAAAAATTATCCAAAAAGATTTACCTCAAAGTAAAGAAGTAATTAATTACATTTAGTTTCGACCTAAAAATAGAGATTTATCTCCATACTTTTAACTAAAACCAAAATAGAGGTATTTCACTGTTAATGAAAAAATTGATTTTATAAATCTAGTTAAAAGAGAATGTTGTAACTAAAAAGAGCCGCTAACTACTTTTTAAAGCGGTTAAAATCCGTTTTTCTCTTAAATTTATGTAGTTTATTAAAACATTTTATTTTCAATAAAAAAAAGATAAATTATTATCCATAAATGTTAAAAAGAAATTATTCTATTTTAATATCTTCAATATTAAGCTTTATTATTTAAGCTATTTTAACTTTAAAATACAAAAAATATAAAAGTAAATAAAAAAAAAGTAAATAAATAAATCTTTAAATTATTAAAATAAAAAAATTGAGACAATTTTCTCAAAATTACTAGGTAAAAAAAAGTTAATTTTGAGAAAACAAATTCTCCCCAACCCACTTCCAAATTCCTAAAAGAATTAAGAAAAGATTTACTAGAAAGCCCAGAAATTAAATAAGTTCTATAATTAGGCATAAATCATATTATTCTAAAAAATCTAACAAATAAATAATTATTAATAAAATAATAATTAACTAAGTCGTTATAAAATTCCGAAAACTTTAAACCAATAATAAATCCTAAAATAATAAAAATTAGAGTCATTATTTTTATTAAAAATGTTAATATTAAAAAAACTGGTCTAACAAAAATTAATCAACTTAACATGCTACCACTAATAATAGATATTAAAACCAAAAAAATTATAGAAAAATTTATATAAAAATCCTCTACATAAGATTGACAACTATAAGAATTTGTATTTATAATTAAAACATAATAACCCAAACGAACTCTATATGAAACAGTTAAACCAACAGAAAAATATATAATAAAATAAATAAAAAAATTAAAAGAATCAAAAGAAAATATTTCCAAAATTAAATCCTTAGAATAAAAACCAGATAAATAAGGAAAACCACATAAAGATAAATTCGAAATTAAAAAACAAGTAATAGTTATCGGTAACTGATTTATTAAACCTCCTATAAAACGAATATCCTGAGTATTATTTATTACATGAATCATTAAGCCTGCACATAAAAATAATAAAGCCTTAAAAAAAGCATGAGTTAATAAATGTAAAAAAGAAAACAATGGATATCCTAAAAAAAGAATAGTTATTATTAAACCTAATTGTCTTAAAGTAGATAAAGCAATAATCTTCTTTAAATCAAATTCAAAGTTAGCCCCCAAACCTGATATAAATATAGTTATTAAAGATAAAATTAAAAAAAAATTACAATTATATATACACAATATATCACTAAAACGAATTAACAAATATACCCCCGCTGTAACTAAAGTTGAAGAATGAACTAAAGCTGAAACAGGAGTGGGAGCAGCCATGGCTGCTGGCAATCATGAAGAAAAAGGAATCTGTGCACTCTTTGTAAAACCAGCTAAAACTAACAAAAAAAATAAATATTTTATTCAAAAAAAACAATAAATCATATAATATAAATAATGTCATCTACCAAAATTTATTATTCAAGCAATTCTTAATAAAATAGCAACATCGCCAATACGATTAGTTAAAATTGTCAGCATGCCTGCATTATAAGATTTATAATTCTGAAAATAAATTACTAAACAATAAGATACTAAACCCAAACCATCCCAACCAATTAAAATTCTAATTAAATTAGGTCTTATAATTAACATAAATATAGAAAAAATAAATATTAAAACTAAATACAAAAAACGAATTTTATAAATATCTTCAATTATATAAGAATGTCTATACAAAACAACTATTGATCTAATAAAAAATACACAACCACAGAATATTATTGACATTCAATCAAAAATCATAGTAAAAGTTATTAATATTCTGTTAATACTAATAATTTCTCAATCTAAAAAATAAATTAGATTATAAAACAAAAAATATAAACCCAAAAAAATTATAAAAAAACCTGTTATAAACAAAATTAATGATCAAAAAACATATTTAGAAAAAATTTTCAAGATCTAAGGTCATTCAAGACACCTATAATACCACAAATTATTATTCTAATTAAACTACTTAAATATAATCATATCAAAAAAATATCAATTTTTATAATCAAAATATTTAAAGGAAATCAATGTAAAAAAATCAATATATATTCTCGGACATTAATAGGAAAAAAATTCTTTAATCCAAAAAACAATTGACCATGCTGAGTATTAGCATATAAATAAATTCTAAAACAACATCTCAAAAATGAGCCAAAAAATAAATAAATAAATCTTAAACTTCTTCAACTTATAATTGAATTAATAATTAAAATTTCACCTAAAAGATTTAACGAAGGAGGACTAGATATATTATTAACACATAATAAAAATATAAAAAAAGAAAAATTAGGAATTAAAGTAATTAAACCCTTATTAAAATAAAATCTACGACTACCTGAACGTTCATATATAATATTGGCTAAACAAAATATACCAGAAGAACACAAACCATGACCAATCATCAAAATTAATGCTCCCAATATTCCTAAATAATTTAATCTAAAAATTCCACAAATTACTAAAGCCATATGACTTACTGAAGAATAAGCAATTAAAGACTTTATATCAACCTGAAATATACAAATTAAACCAATTATTAATATTCTAAAAAGACTTAAACTAATAAAAAATAAATTATTTAAAAAATATATACCCCTTAGAAATATAAAAACACGCATTAAACCATAACCTCCTAACTTCAAAAGAACACCAGCCAAAATTATTGATCCAGAAATAGGAGCCTCAACATGAGCTTTAGGTAATCAAAAATGAAAAAAAATTATTGGTATTTTAATTAAAAACGCTATAATTAATCCTAAATATAAATAAATATTATAATCTAAACTAATTATTATATAAAATAAACTATTATTTAAAAAATAAATATAAAAAATAACCAACAATAAAGGTAATGAACCAAATAAAGTATAAAACAATAAATAAAATCCTGAAGATAAACGCTCAGGTTGATATCCCCAACCAAAAATCAAAAACAAAGTTGGAATTAAACTTGACTCAAAAAATAAATAAAACATAAAAATACTTGAAGTAGAAAAAGATAAAATTAAAAAAATTAATAAAAAAATTAATGTAATTAAAAAATAATTACTATTCCTAATTCCATAACTTGATAAAATTATTAATAAAATAATTCAAATAGT